TTGTAGAATAGAATATATACTCATACAAATTACTCAGGTGCCAGGAACCAGATTTGAACTGGTGACACGAGGATTTTCAGTCCTCTGCTCTACCAGCTGAGCTATCCCGACCATTCACGACACACCATCCTCATTTTATTTTAATGTAGGACTTGGGTCTATGTCAATTAAGTCAATTAAAAAAAAATGAAAAGATATTACAAAGTAATATCCAAGCCCTAGTAGAATTTCTTGTATCTTCAAAAAGAAAACTTTGTAAGTTTCAATACAGTACAAATAATACGAATAATGATATAGATTGTGAATTATTTAAATTGAATACATTATTCAATTCAAAGATGCTCATTTGCATTGGTACACGTATCATATATATCACATACAAGGTTTATGATGTGATAAGAAAAAAATTTCTGCTCAGATTGGTTTGTGAAATAGTAGAGTGAGAATGACTGAGAACTATAAGCAATTTTGAGTCACTAACAAAACGAGAAGATAAAAAATTAGGGAGGCAGCCAGGTCTTTTTGGGGATAGAGGGACTTGAACCCTCACGATTTCTAAAGTCGACGGATTTTCCTCTTACTATAAATTTCTTTGTTGTCGATATTGACATGTAAAATGGGACTCTATCTTTATTCTTATCCGATTAAAAAATTCTAAAAAAATTATCGAACTGTTATGGAGTGAATGTTTTGATCAATGAATATTTCATTCTTTTTTTCACTTTTTATTTTGAATCGATTCAAAATAAAATCTTTTTTTTTTATCATATATATATAGATATAAAAAAATTTAGATATAAAAAAATTATAGAATCGGTTGGAGTCGTCATTAATCATTTTTAATCATTTGGCGACAGTATTTCAGTAAGTATACATCAATAGGTCCACATATGTATATAGGTTTATCTTTCATCTTTTCGGAAGTTTCGATGGAAGGATTCCTTTACTAACACAATGTAGCCAACTCCATTTGTTAGAACAGCTTCCATTGAGTCTCTGCACCTATCCTTTATTTATTCTCGCTTTCTGAAACCCTTGTTTGTTTTCAGAAAACGGGATTTGGCTCAGGATTGCCCATTTTTAATTCCAGGGTTTCTCTGAATTTGAAAGTTATCACTTGGTAGGTTTCCATACCAAGGCTCAATCCAATTAAGTCCGTAGCGTCTACCAATTTCGCCATATCCCCTTTTTTTTTGTGATGTAATTAGGATCACACACATCATGATGCCGTTTACCTTTTTTGTTCATTTCCATTTCTATTATATTATGCTAGAACATTATGCTAGAACCGTTGAATTCAATTCATTAGATATCGATTCCTGTATTGAAAAGTGTTTTCTCCGATTTGATTTCGTATCTATCTTCTTTCATTTTTATTGGAGACCTTAGTTAGTCCAACCACAAATTCAATAAAGATATATACCGCATAACATATATCTATTATAATATATATATTATTATATATATACATGTCCCTATTTCTATCATTTTCTATCATTTTTAGTGTGCTATTTTGAATACTTGAACGGTCGATTCTTTTTTTTTCGTCTTAGGTTTCCCCTTTCCGAATGAAACCCTAGGAATGTTTCATTATGGTCTGGATTGCACTTTTCTCTTTGTATCTATCCTTTTCTTAGCTTAGGGCAGATCATAACAAAAAATGACAACGACAAAGGGCAATTTAGTATTATAAATTTCAAATTTCAGTAATAGCCATAACTAATCGAATAGATATAATTAATAATTTCATTAATTTCGAACTATTTATTAATGAAATTTTTTCAAATTAATTATAAATCTAAAAAAATATATAGAAATAGAAATTTATGTACTAAAAAATTTTATTTAATTTCTATTTATATAGTAAAATAGCAAAAAACAATATTAAAAAATAGTAAAAGAAATATTAAATATTGAATAGGAAAAAAATCCTAATCTCTAATTAAATAAATTAAATTAAGTAAATAGTAAATTAAGATATTTATTATTGATAAACATATATTTGAGAAATAGATCTAAATTAATATATCAAAATGAAATCTTTTTGAAAATAAAATTAGATTTTCCATTTTTATTCGTTTCTAGAGTTGAATTTTTCTACATTTATATCTATATCATATTTATTATGAAATAACTAAGAATAAACAGTTAAGATCTCAATATCAATAGCAGTAGTTTACTAAATTAGTATACGTGTACAATTTATGTTACGTGAGCCCGCTTAGCTCAGAGGTTAGAGCATCGCATTTGTAATGCGATGGTCATCGGTTCGATTCCGATAGCCGGCTTTCTCCATTTTTTTTTTTTTTTATTATTTCAAATTATTTTTCTTTATTTATTTATATAATACAATTATATATACAATTAAGGCCCGACTATTGAATTCCTCTAATTATTCTTTGTAATACTTCAGTAAATTTCGCGTCATTTATCATATTATCATATTTTAGTTTAGTTTTAATTTTGGTTTATTAAATTTCATAAAAAAAGGAGTCTTTAT